AACAATCCTTTGCGGGATTGGATTTTTTTTATAGTGGAAATGCCATAAAGCGCGAACCAAGATCCGTGATACGAAAACCAAAATAAGAATGAGGAAGAAAAAGATATCGTGATGTAAGTCCATTATTCCTTCCATCATAGGGGTTGCTGCGTCTTGAAATCCTAATTGCCATGGTTCCGCTGCATCACAAGGAGCAATTGTGAGGAATATCCATTCTAGCACTTTTACAATCATTTGGTTTGGTTCATTTTTTGACTGCTCTGCTCCCCCCAAAAAAGATGAAAGACTTGTAAGAAATCGCTGGTTGGGTTGGTCCAACCAAGAAAGACATGGGAATCTCACAGGAAATAGCATTCTTTTCGATCTGCACTGAACACCGGCGTAATCTAGATGATTAAAAGAGTGAACCAACGGTACGGACTAGAATGACACTCTTACAGTACGATATATAAAGATGTTACAACTGGGTTTCTAATATGTCAATCCCCTCAGATTGTTATACCCAAGTCTGTCTAACGACTTATACTAATTGAGATTGTTAACCAGGTTATACCGGTACAACCCGGGTAGACGGAAACGGTACGAATTCATGCTTTCCCTTTACCAAGTTCTTTCACTAGGAGAGAGTTTCACGGTACTCAATCAAAGTCAAGCTTCAAACTATCTGTACTTTCAAGTAGTTAATGGTACAACCAATTGTTACTCTTAGAATGCTTTATCTTTCTCTTTAAATTTCTTTAATTTCTACCACATCATATACGAAAAGGTGGAACACCGTCTTTGTAGCTGTTTACTACGCCTACTTCATGTATACTAGCGCGCACACCGCCCGCGGCGGAGGTAGGTACGGCCGATACCTAAGGGTGTCTTATCCATAGGATCTTTTCTAAAGGGATAAGAAACAAATAGAAGAACATAACATATAAGGCTATTTCTATTTGACCCACTACGGTCGTGACAGGTTGACCATTGTCGTCAACTAGGGAGACTTCAGTCAGCTCCCCGCCAATGAAAGCAGGTGACTGTTCCAACTGAACTGGATCAGGTGCACCCATTGGACGCTAGAGCCAATGTTCTACACACAGAAGGACTGCTTTTTTTAAGTTTAAGCCTTCTCTTCCTTCGGTCTAATCCCCCGATCCCGTGACTTGCCTTTCATTTACTTGACAGGGAATGCCAACGAGATCTCGTGAGAGCTTTGACTCAGTAAGCTCATCAGCTACGGCTCAGTTAGCGCGGGTGGAAGTTCGCTTCAAGGCGGTTTTTGTTTGCTCTGCCCCCCTCGCTGGACAAACTCTCTACCCTTGCGCGCTTGGGAACGCACTATAGCCTTGCTTGAAGCCGGCTCTCCTTATATTAAACATATTCTTTTTTCTATGAGAGTAAAAAAGAATTCCTTTGCGGCTTACCGCTTACCTATCTTTCTCCAAACCCTCTCCTGGCCGGGCAATACGGCTTTTTGGCCTATTCTTTCTGGCTTCGTAATGACGAGTATACAAACTCATATCTTGGTATAAAACCATAATTTCTATACTGTGTCGAATGCACCGGTCCCTTTATTAGCCTAATGGGAAATCTAAGGAACCCAATCAAACTGTTACACTTTACTACTTCCATCCTTCCTTAAAGCCAGAGGCTCCATAGGTAGGCTTTACGACTTGAGTCCGTCCTTAGCTTAAGGACTGGACTCATCGGGAAAATCTACTCGTAAGAAGCGGCAGTTACGCTTGATTTTAAGTTAAGGCCCAGACGAGAAGAGGAGAGCTCGTCTCGTTACCTTTAAAGACAAAGCAGGCTAGAAGTAGGGTCACGCTAACAGACAGAGAGAGTAAATAGCAAAGAATCATTCGGCGCGTAGTGAACTGCCAGATAGATCCGCACAGCTAGGGAAGCCGTTGAAACCCGATCATTCGAAGCTGCACAGACGGACCGGGGCCTGGTGCCTATGATGCCATTGTCAAAGAGCACTCGAATGGGCGAAACACATAGAAAAAAAGACCCTTCCACCCGTCAAGGAAGATCTCCAATAATAGGGCCTTCCCTTGAGTGAGGCCGAAAGCAAGATTGACAGCGGACTCGTAGCGTGGAAAGAATCCATAGACAGAAGATGTTGCAGAAAGGCTTCAACGACTACATTTTTATTTAGTATAGGGTTTTGCTCTTTGGACTTCATTGTAATATTTTTTTTTATAGGAAATAGTGTGTATAGTCGAGACAGCAGATATGACTCAAGAACAGGTACCCAGCTACTTATGAATATTCAACAAAATCCGCACATCCAAGATTTAGCTTTCCAGTAGATTCTGTATGATATGAGAATGTCTGTGAGTAGCCAACATCTGTAGCTGAGTCAATCGAAAGAAGGGCCTCTTAATTAGCTGAGGAAACCGCCCAGAAATTCATATAAATCAAGAGCTGGCTCTGCCGTAAGGAATTTGATGTCAACACTTAGATAGAGATCTTGCTGTAAACACAAGAAGTACACGATCAATTTTGAGTTGAGGTACCAAAAAGAGGTCACTTAGTTTGAGGGTTCCACCCCATTCTTTCTTTAAAGAGGGGTGGAAGACAGATAAAAGATAAGTAGGGTTTGCCATAGCATTATTCGTCTTCGAAGCTGTCTTATTCTAGCCATGGCATTCATCAAGGGCTTTCCGTCCGCACAGTAAAGCGTGTGCATTTAGAAAGGTTTACTTCTGTAGGCCCTGTTCGGCTATGTATGTCCAAGCACACAAGCAACGAAGTCTGGTGGTGGTCTGGTAAGGTTTCCGAAAGCAAAGCGATATCCCAGGATCGGGTAAAAAGCAAAAGTATAGCGCGCAGAGCAGAGCAGTCAAAGAATGAAGAGAGACTTGTTCTTGCTCTCCCAATTCAGGAAGACGTAAATCGCCGGTTGGGTTGGTCCAACCAAAAAAGACATGGGACGACTTTACCATTGCTTTTTTTTAAGTAAAGCTTGAAAGTAAAGACACTTATAAAGATCTCCCACTTGACACTTTCTATATATCTGCTTTCATTATAGGCTTAGCCAACTAGAAAACTCATCCGCTTGTCAATTCATTCTTGGTGCCATACTCACTCGTAAATGATTCTCGCTTCTCCGCTTTCAGCGCCGCTTCACTGCGTTCAGAGCCTCTCTTTTTTACTCTCGAGATGCAGATGAGGAGAACTTCCAATCGTTATGAACAAATGGAGAGCAAGTAAGCTTTATCAGTAATAAGTGATGCTCAATAAGGAGCGATGGGACTTTGTAAGGTAAGCCTCACCTTCGGTGCCTTCTGCCGATTCCCCTCTTTCTTGAAGTCGAGTCCCTTCTATGGGAATTCCTCTTCCCGAGCCTCTTTCTTTGGTTTTCTGCACGGATTCCTGGTTTGGTGAATCTGGTTTTGAGTAATTCATTCAGCCTGGATTTGCTCTATCAAAAGAATAGTTGGAGATGCCAGATCTTTTAGGCGGACAGCATGCCTTTACCGGATGTGCTCGCATTGTGTCAATAAAGATAGCTAAGTTCGCTTACCGCTTGAGGGCTTTACTCACTCTGCAGAACATGTAATTGGAAGAGTTTCCAACATTCCGACAGCCCTATGGAAGATGCCCCTGTTGGCTGTCTATCATTAGTATAGCTTTGAAACGGCTATAACAGCATACTTACACTTACCCCCTCGTTCTTATCATGAATAAGAAAGCACAGCTTCAGTGACTTGATCCTATGATTTAGCTACTTCTGGTCCTAGCTAAAGTCTTTTTTTTAGTTCATTCCCCTAGGTACTTAGTGTTATTGGATACCCGGATTGTACATCATAGGAGTGGGGGATTTTCCTGTCCTCCTCACTGCCCCAAAAGAAGATGGCTCTGTCGCTAAGCGAGAGGACATCGCAAGACAAAAAGGAACTATATGCTTACCACAAACTTTCAGGTCGCGCGTAGAGGTCACTTTAGCTTGTTGTACCGGTCTTCAAAAGAAGGTTGTAGCATTTCCTATACATTTTTTTTTGTCTAGGGAATGTAAAAGAGGGCTTTCTCGTGGGGCGAGTTTTCTCACTATACAATGAGCACTACGAACGAAGGGCCAACGACGAGGGAGCGGCGAATAAATTCTGAGTTCATGCATCTGGCAATTTTCTTGATGCATTCCTGTTGAGAATGAAGAAGAAGAGAGATCATCTTTTGAAGAGGGTTACGTAGATCTTCTATATTTGCCGTAATTCGTTGATTGCTCCGTACGTGGAAAAACTCCTGTTCGTTGCGGTTGGTCATAAATTTTCTTCTACACGGCTTTCGAGAACAAATATTGGACCGGGAAGAATAGGGGGTAAAGTCAAGTCTAAGCGCATATGGCACGAAAAGGAAATCCGATTTCGGTAAGACGTGATCTGAATCGTAGTTCAGATTCAAGTCGGTTCAGTGAGGGCGACCGCGAAAGTCACCGAATGGGTCAGTCTTTTCCTTCAGTTTGTCCTTCGTGGGAGGACGTTGGTACGGACACGACTTCTTCTAAGGCTAGAAGACCACTGGAAGACCCCCGGGACCAGAGCATGTCGTGAAAGAGGCACACTGGGCGGGCGTGCTTCGACCGTGTCTCCGGGGCACAGTTGAATGTAGATATCATGAATGCGAGGTGCAGGAGACCAGGCCGAGAAACCCGGGCAACCACTCCCCTATGTGCCGATCGCTAGCGCATCCAGGGCCCCGGCGCCCAGCTCAGCCGGAGAGGCCTAGCCTGATCCTGATCTGAGAAGTGCTAATTAGGTTCGGATAGACTTCATTCAAGAGCGCCGCCGCCCTAATAAAACAAGTGCTAAGTTTCAGATCAGTGAATAAACCGGAAGAGACGTTTCTCGCTCGGCGCCTAAAGCGCACTGTGCTCCGCTTCAACAAATGAGAGTTTTCGGTGGAACCGGTGAACCACGCGAGCTGGTTAGATGCGCGGGACAGAGGGCTCGTAGTACCTGCTAGCGCAGCTATGCAGTGTAAGGGAAGGAGCCTAAATCGAACCCCTTCCTTCTTTTTTTTTCTTTGAAAAAAAGCAGTACAAAGGAATGAATTCTCGGATGAGACTAAGCAGCCACCGACCGTTCTGACGCACCCCTGACCTATCTTGATTAAGACCGAAAACTCTCAAAAATGGAGCCTAGTTTAAGCTGTCAAACAAATGATAGAATAGAAAATTAATAAAAAAGAACCACTGGTGGATGGAGTCTCGCTCAGTAAAGAGAGTTGTAGATTCGTAGAAAAGGAGAAGAGCCCTCAATTGATTATATATATATTAGTATTAGTAAAGGTAAAGCGCTAACGCTGCAATTTTTCTAAAGCAACAAGCGCGAAACTTTACTTTTTGAGAAAGAAGGTGCTTGTTGCCGCTTTATTAGTAAGTCAGCTTGTTTTATATTATATCAATAAAGGCAAAAGGTTGCTTTACTAAATAATATAAGGCGCGCTAGCGCTTTAGAAGGACGTTTAGGCTTTACTAATAGAATATATAGGGCGTTTTTTTTTTATCACGGTGCGCAGGTTTGGAACCCTATACAAGGGGCGTTTCCTTTCAAATGACAACTGCCTCTTCCTGCTGCGAGGGGAAACCAAACCGCCCGCTCAAGTACCAGTTGCTTCGCCGGTAGGCCCACTTAAGTTAGGGGGGCATTGTCCCTCAGTTCTTACCAACCTCCGGTGTGTAATCGACATGTTTCTAGCGGTTGAATAAGAATCATTGATTCCCTCTACTGTCCATTTATTATTCATTTAGGGCGCTCGGCCGGTACTCCTTTAAAAAACCATAACAACTATGAACGTAAGGGAAGATAAGGGAAGACCACCTGAGCGAACCGACCGAAAGGACTTGACTTATTCGAACCGAACGATAGCGGCTTAAAGCTAAGCCTATCACGAGCAGCGTCGGTGCGCGGGGAGGAGCATCTCAAAGTATGGGGCAAAGGATCAAGCGCTTTGGCTTTGTCCCCCGGGATCCACCACAGGTTGGGTTTGAGAGCCGTGTGATGGGTGACTATCCAGCACGGTTCGGGGAGCACTTTTAGTCTGCGTTGGTGAATGGAAGCCCCCACTATCAAGCAAGAAAGAAGCGGCTCTTCCCATGGCGGAGTCACCATTGACTCTATTTATTATTTTGGTAAATCAGTGTATCAAGATGTCAATCTGAGATCTTATTTCGGTTCGATACGTCCACCTACGAGACTGACCTTTGGCTTTCGTCTCGGTACGTGTATTATTCTACATTTTCCAAAAAGAGCATTCATTCATTTCTTTCTTCCCCGTCGACCACGACGACTGAAACGACGCGAAAAATCCAGACCCGGAAAGGAGTGGTGGGCTTTTGGGAAAGTCGGGCCGATCAGGTGTCTTCATTCAAGCGACGATACAGAAGAAGAACGAAACGAAGTGAGAGGCCGGGGGGCAGGGAAAAGAGTCGAGTCGATCAGGCTCGACGACCGGGAGAAGCAAAACGAAATTCGGATTTGGCCGAAAAAGAAGCAACGCTATGGATACCATGACCGATCACCATCGATAAAGAAGAATCTTTCTAAATCACTTCGGGTCAGCAGGGCCTTCAAGCATCCGAAATACGCCGGGGTTGTAAATGACATAGCGTTCCTGATAGAAAATGACGACTCCTTCAGAAAAACAAAGTTATTAAAGTTCTTTTTGCCAAAGAAATCCGGCCCGACGAGTCATCTACTTAAAAGGACCCTCCCCGCAGTGCGCCCCTCTTTGAATTATTCGGTCATGCAATACTTATTGAATACAAAGAACCAAATGAATTTAGACCCCGTCGTAGTTCTCAATCATTTCGTGGCACCGAGCGTGTCTGAACCATCTACGATGGGGGGAGCGAATGCACAGGGAAGAAGCTTAGATAAGAGAATACGTTCTCGCATCGCTTTTTTTGTAGAAAGCTCGACCAGCGAGAAAAAGTCTTTGGCCGAAGCCAAAAAGAGGTTGACCCACTTCATTCGCCAAGCGAATGATCTTCGCTTCGCGGGAACAACAAAAACCACCATCTCGCTCTTTCCTTTTTTCGGTGCTACCTTTTTCTTTCCAAGGGATGGGGTTGGGATGTATAATAACCTTTTTTTTGAAGATGCCCGGGAACAACTCCTAGGTCAATTAAGAATCAAATGTTGGAACCTCATGGGTAAGGATAAGGTAATGGAATTGATAGAGAAATTCATAGACCTAGGTAGGATAGGAGAATTGATAAAGGGAATAGAGATGATGATAGAGATCATACTGAGAAACAGAAGAATTCCGTACGGGTACAACTCTTATTTGAACGAAGTGAAAAAAATACGATCTTTGTTGTCTAATAGAACAAACACTAATATCTTAATTGAGTCGGTCAAGATAAAATCTGTTTATCAAAGTGCTTCTACGATTGCTCAAGACATCTCTTTTCAACTGAGAAACAAAACAAGATCATTTCGTTCCATTTTTAGTAAAATAGTGAAGGATATTCCATTAGTAATGAAAAAAGGGGTTGAGGGGATC